TTTGAAATGATAGACCGTAAGATGTCTCTGTTTACAATATATAAACTCTCTTCGAATGAAAATGAATTGTATAATCATTGGAGTTATAAGAATAAAGAAAAAAGAAAAAATCTAACTAACAAATTGATAAATATAGTTCCAACTATAGATAAAATTCTAAGGAGTAATTCTCTTATTCTCGATGGACTCAAAAACAGAAATAGATTATGCAATACTAAAACCGAAACCGAAAAAAAAAAATACTTACCAAAGGTATATGACCCTGTCTTAAAGGGCGCAGCCCGTGGACAAATGTTAAAATTGTTTTGGCCTTCAATCAAAAAAAAAATTTACATACAAAATTACATAGAAAGGGGTTGGATAAATAAAATTTATGGTGTTTTTGTTATTATTAATTACTTAGAATTTCAGCAGAAAACAAAATTTTTTGAGAGAATTCATAAAAAATCATTAGAAAAACAAATTAGTTTTTTATTGAGTTTAATGAATGAAGTTACTCTAAAACCAACATTCGATTTTAAAAAATTTTATTTACTTACTGAATCTAAACAAGTAAGAATTAATTCAGAAGGACGAAAAAAAAATTTTCCAGTAGAAAACGTTCAAACTGATACTAACAATAAAAAAATAAGAAAACATTTTATTGAAGAAATCGAAAAAAAAGTTCCTCGATGGTCATACAAATTAATGGACCAGTTGGAACAAGCGGAATCCAAAAACGAAGAATTTTTAGGAAAACAGCCTCCAGTTCGTTCAAGAAAAAGCAAACGTGTAGTAATTTTTACTAAGGACCCAAAAGATAGCAAGACTTCTAGTAATCCCCAAAATCTTAATAATGATGAAACAAATGATGCTGATGAAATAACTGACATTTCTGTGATACGTTATTCACAAAAACCTGATTTTAAGCGAGCCATAATTAGAGGCTCAATACGAGCCCAAAGGCGTAAAACAATTATTTGTAAAGTTTTTGAAGGAAATATACATTCCCCCACTTTTTTGGATCGAATAGAAAATGACCCTTCTTTTTCTTTTTATATTTTAGATCTTTTTAAAAAAGAATTTAAAAATTGGCTATGGAAAAATACAGAATTCAAAATTTTAGATTATACAGATAAAAAGCCAAAAGAGAGTAATCAAAAAAAATCAGAAAAAAGACGAGAAAAAAAACGTATAGCCATATACGAAGCCTGGGATAGCTTTGTAATCGCTCAAATAATAAGAGGTCTTCTGTTAGTAACCCAATCAATTCTGAGAAAATATATAATATTACCATCATTGATAATAGTTAAAAATATTACTCGTATACTATTATTTCAATTTCCTGAATGGTACGAGGATTTAACGGATTGGGGAAAAGAAATGCATGTTAAATGCACTTATAACGGTGTTCAATTATCAGAAACAGAATTCCCAAAAAACTGGTTAAGAGACGGTATTCAGATAAAGATCCTATTTCCTTTTCGTCTGAAACCTTGGCACAAATCTAAGTTAGGAAAAAGATATACCTATCGACTGAAAAATAAAGAACAAACAAATGATTTTTTTTTTTTAACAGTTTTAGGAAAGGAATCTGAACTTCCTTGTGGTTCTCCACAAAAACAACTTTCATTTTTTGAACCTATTTTTAAAGAATTACAAAAAAAAATTAAAAAAGTTAAAAAGAAATGTTTTTGGGTTCTAATAATTTTAAAAGAAAGAATTACATTTTTTATAAATGCCTTAAAAAAAAAAAAAAAAAAGTTAATTAAAAACATTCTAGTTATAAAAAAAAAAATAACAAAATTAATAATATTTGGATTTAAAGAAATAGATGAATTGAGTAAAAAAACAAAAGAACAAAATTTTATTCATGAATTGTCCAGTAATATTCAATCTCCGAATTGCACAACTTGTGCATTGACAAAACAAAAAATACAAGGGCTAGCTGCTAGAACAAGCACAATCGTAAATGAACTACAAAAAATTTCAAAAGACAATAAAAACGAATTTATAAGCCTAGATATAAATAAAAAAATTAGTTCGAACAAAATGAGCTATGATAATAAAAGATTGGAATCGCCAAAAACGATTTTGCAACTATTAAAAAAAACAAATATTCGACTAACCCATAAAACAAATTTTTTTATAAACTTTTTCTTTGAAAGGATACATAGAAATATCTTTTTATATATCAATAATATTTATAGAATAAATGTACAACCTTTTTTTTGTTTTTTCAAAAAAACAAAAAAAAGGTTTAATAAATACGGGTCCTATATTTACAAAAATGAAACAAATCAAGAAAAAATTACTAAAACAAACAAAAATAGAACTCAATTTCTTTATACTATAAAAAAAACAAAGTCACTTTCTAATATTAGAAATAAGAAGTTACATTCTTTTTGTGATTTCTCTTATTTGTCACAAGCATATGTCTTTTACAAATTATCACAAAATACGGTTTTGAACTTTTTTAATTTATATAAGTTAAGGTTAATATCTGTCTTTCAATCTAATGTAAAATATCTTTTTCTTAAAAATGAAATAAAGAATTATTTTATTGGAATACAGAAAATTTTACATTCCGAATTGACCCATAAGAACCTCCGCAATTTTCGAACAATACATCAATGTAAAAATGGGTTAAACGATTATTATCAAAATTATTTCTCTCAGTTCATACTACCAAAGAGTAGAAATAGAATAAATCACCACTTTATAGTTATAGGTAAAAAAAACCATTTAAATAAATATGATTCATATAAAAAAAATCGATTAATTAACTTCGAAAAACACAAAAATGTTAAAAAACAAAATAGATACGATCTTTTATCATATAATTTTATAAAGCCTGAAGATAATAAAAATTCCACCATTTCTGGATTTTCTTTACAAATAAATCAAAACCGAAATATTTCTTTTAATTACGATGAAAGTAAACGCCAATCTTTTAATATTCTGGGAGATATTCTGATCAAAAATTATCTAATAGAAGTGAATATTATACATATAAAGAAAAATCTGAAAAGAAAATTTTTTCATTGGATATTTATCCATTTTTGTTTTAGAAAGAAAAAGGATAAAAAAAAAATTCGTTTTTTTACCACGATTCAGAAAAATCAAGGGATCAGCCCATCCAATAAAAACAAAAAACTTTTTGATTGGATGAGAATGAATGAAGAACTAAAAAATTGTTCCACAAAAAAAAAATTGTTTTTTCCAGAATTTTGGATGCTTTCTAATTCCTATAAAATGAAACCATGGACCATACCAATTAAATTGCTCCTTTTAAATTTTAATGGAAATGGAAATGAAAATGCCTGTGAAAATAAAACCACCGCTGTAAAGAAAAAAAGATCTATTTTTCTATCAATTTTTTCATTAGAAAAACAAAGGGAAAAAGAATGCACAGTCCAAACAGATTTTGAATCAACTCTATTAAACTATGAAAAATATATCGAAGAAAATTATATGAAATCAAAGATGAAAAAAGATAAAATAAAAAAAAAATACACGGATGACATCGACAAAAATTTTTTTTTCGTACTAAACAGATATTTGCTTTTTCAATTTAAATATAATCAGGTTTTAAATAAAAAATTAATCAATAACGTTAATGTATATTGTCTCCTGCTTAGACTGCTAAACCCAAAAGAAATTACTCTAACCTCTATTCAAAGGGGGGAAATGAGTCTGGATATTTTAAAGATTGATAAAAATTTAATTTTTAAAAATACAAAATCATTAAAAAAAAAAATATTTATTCTTGAACCCGTTCCTCTGTCTATAAAAAGGACAGGACAATTTATTATGTATCAAACTATGGGTATTTCGGTGGTTCATAACAGCAATCACACAATTAATCAAAGGTCCGGAGAAAAAGGCCGCGTTGATAAGAAAAATTTTGATGAATTAATTCCAAAACTTCAAAAGATAACTGAAAATCGAGACAAAACTTATTATGATTTGTTTGTTCCTGAAAATATTTTATCCCCTAGACATCGTAGAGAATTCAGAATTCTAATTTGTTTCTATTCAATCAATCGAAATGTTATGCTTCTAAATGCGCCTGAAAATCGGGTAGTTTTGAATAAAAAAAAAAGAGAGACAAATACACTAATTAAATTAAAATTTTTTCTTTGGCCTAATTATCGATTAGAAGATTTCGCTTGTATGAATCGCTATTGGTTTGATACCAATAATGGCAGTCGTTTCGGTCTACTAAGGATACATATGTATCCACAATTTGAAAAATGAATTACTGCAAAAAACGGATTGACTTTAGTTCCCGGACTTTATTTTTAGATGAAGACAAAGATCTGTACACATAACATTGTTTTACATTCTTCCATATTGAACGACATATCAATATCTATAAATGATTAAAAATATTATTTATTTTTATGTTTTCTTTAAGGGTAGAATTTTTCTCTTTTGTGAGTGTAGACGACCATCTATTTGTCGGCCTATTGGAATACTATTCTCAAATCGGGAATTTTTACCAAAATTAAGATTATTATAATAATAGCGTGTATGCAAAAAAAAAAAAAAGAGTAGCACTTTTTTTATTGATATAAAAAAAATATATCTAGTAATTCAAGATCAGGGGGGGGGTACGATTTAATTTTATGGTAAAAAAGTCATCCATCTCGGTTATTTCGCACGAAGAAAAAGAAGAAAACAGGGGGTCTGTTGCATTTCAAATACTAAGGCTAACTAATAGGATACGAAAACTTTCTGCACATTTGGAATTGCACAGAAAAGATTATTTATCTCAGAGAGGCCTACGGAAAATTTTGGGAAAACGCCAAAGGATGCTGTCTTATTTATCAAAGAAAAATAGAATATGTTATAAACAATTAATTAATCAATTAGATATTCGCGAATCAAAAACGCTTTAATTTAAAGAGCCATTTTGAATTATTTGATTTAGTAGATCTTGAATTTTAATGAACTTATTTTCACTTCCAGTAATTCATGAAAAAATGAATCGAGTAAAAACCTATGAATATACCAGCTACAAGAAATGAACCCATGATAGTAAATATGGGACCCCACCACCCATCAATGCACGGGGTTCTTCGCCTGATCGTTACTCTCGATGGTGAAGATGTTATTGATTGTGAACCCATATTAGGATATTTACACCGAGGAATGGAAAAAATTGCGGAAAACCGAACAATTATACAATATTTGCCTTATGTAACGCGTTGGGATTATTTAGCTACTATGTTCACAGAAGTCATAACCGTAAACGGACCAGAGTTGTTCGGAAATATTCAAGTACCTAAAAGAGCCAGTTATATCCGAACAATTATGTTGGAGTTGAGTCGTATCGCTTCGCATTTGTTATGGCTCGGCCCTTTTATGGCAGATATTGGGGCGCAGACTCCTTTCTTCTATATTTTCAGAGAAAGAGAATTAGTATATGATCTATTTGAAGCTGCCACTGGTATGAGAATGATGCATAATTTTTTTCGTATTGGAGGAGTAGCGGCTGATTTACCTTATGGCTGGATAGATAAATGTTTAGATTTTTGCGATTATTTTTTAACAGGAGTTACTGAATATCAAAAACTTATTACACGAAATCCTATTTTTTTAGAACGAGTTGAGGGGGTAGGCTTTATTGGAAGAGAGGAAGTAATAAATTGGGGTTTATCAGGACCAATGCTGAGAGCTTCTGGAATAAAATGGGATCTCCGTAAAGTTGATCATTATGAGTGTTACGACGAATTTGATTGGGAAGTACAGTGGCAAAAAGAAGGAGATTCGTTAGCTCGATATCTAGTCCGCATTGGCGAAATGACAGAATCCATAAAAATTATTCAACAGGCTCTAGAAGGAATTCCGGGGGGGCCTTATGAGAATTTAGAAATCCGATACTTTGATAGAGAAAGGAATCCAGAATGGAATGACTTTGACTATCGATTTATTAGTAAAAAACCTTCTCCTACGTTTGAATTGCCAAAACAAGAACTCTATGTAAGAGTTGAAGCCCCAAAGGGGGAATTGGGAATTTTTTTGATAGGGGATCAGAGTGGTTTTCCTTGGAGGTGCAAAATTCGACCGCCTGGTTTTATCAATTTGCAAATTATTCCTCAGTTAGTTAAAAGAATGAAATTGGCAGATATTATGACAATACTAGGTAGTATAGATATCATTATGGGAGAAGTTGATCGTTAAAATGATAATTGATAAAATAGAAGTACAAGATATAAATTCTTTTTCTAGATTGGAATTTTTAAAACAGGCTTATGGAATTCTATGGATACTTATTCCTGTTTTTACTCCTGTATTGGGAATAACAATGGGTGTACTAGTAATTGTATGGTTAGAAAGAGAAATATCTGCAGGGCTACAACAACGTATTGGACCTGAATACGCGGGGCCATTAGGAGTTCTGCAAGCTTTAGCTGATGGGACAAAATTACTTTTCAAAGAAAACCTCTTTCCGTCTAGAGGAGATACTCGTTTATTTAGTCTCGGGCCTTCCATAGCGGTCATATCCATTTTATTAAGCTATTTGGTAGTTCCTTTTGGTTCTCGCCTTGTTTTATCGGACCTCAATATCGGTGTTTTTTTATGGATTGCCATTTCCAGTATTGCTCCCATTGGCCTTCTTATGTCAGGATACGGATCAAATAATAAATATTCTTTTTTAGGTGGTCTACGAGCTGCTGCTCAATCGATTAGTTATGAAATACCATTAACTTTATGTGTGTTATCAATATCTCTACGTGCGAGTCGTTAAGACATAAAAATTTGTAATTTGTCTACTTGTTCCTTTCTATTTTATAGTAAGGGGGCGGAACAAGTTCAGTAAATATCTTCATTTTTTATTCAATATTCAGCTGGATGAACTAAACCCGAGAGTTATATGAGTGAAAGAAAACAGCTTCTATATAAACTAGCTGTAAAAAAATTGAGTCTCATTTTCTATGTATAAATGTTAGAGAGCCGAACGGAAATAAACATAAGCAAACGAAAACTTTTACCCCAAGATTGGGTAACTAGTCATCCTGACTTGAAGCGGGCTAAAAATATACACTATACACTATACACTATAGTGGAGTTTTCATTATCATTTGTATGTATTATCATACATGGATTAACGTAACGCATGATTGAACAAAAACGAGTGGATGAGTAGAAACACCAAGATACACAAAGGATTTGTAATATAGATTATGTAAACGAATAAGAATATTTATGCATAATGTACAAAGAATATTAATTGGCGCTTTAAGTTAGTAGAAATGATTAGATAGTACTCCCTACAATTCCGATCCCGAGTATGCTCCTATCCGTCGATTAACTAAATGACTATTGGAAACGAAACAATCCTTTGTTTTGATTTTGCAAATCAACTTTTCGCAGAAACAGAAAGAAGACATAGAAACGACAAAAAATAAAAAGAAGAAATACAATTAAAGTATAAAAACTTTTTTTTATTCTTTCTTTATACTTTTATTTGTTCTATATTCATATTTATATAGATAGAATTAGATAGAATTCAGATCATAATTTCTGAATTAATGTATAATTCTTTTCGTCTCTAAACAGGAAAGGTTCTTGATATCTTTATAACGAGTATTTGATTGAATAATTAAGTTATTACTCAAGAAAAAGAATTTCAAAATCTTTTTTTCAATTATTAAAGCAAAGGACGAGATCAATTCAGAAGCACTTTAATTTATATTAATTCTAATTAATTTAATAATATATATAATTTTTAAAGCAGAACAAATAGAATTCAATTGGTCTAATTCGGGATCGTACAATATCTTTTTTCCTTATCTATCTTATAAACATATCAAAAGAAAAAGACTCGATCCTTAGATTTATTTAAGGTCCTCAAGGAGCCGTATGCAGTGAAAATCTCATGTACGGTTCTGGAATAGCGATGGAAACTCTGATGGTACCACCGACTATGATTATCTAATAGTTCAAGTGCAGTTGATATAGTTGAGGCACAATCAAAATATGGTTTTTGGGGATGGAATTTGTGGCGTCAACCTATAGGGTTTATTATTTTTATAATTTCTTCCCTAGCAGAATGTGAAAGATTACCTTTTGATTTACCAGAAGCAGAAGAAGAATTAGTAGCAGGTTATCAAACCGAATATTCGGGTATCAAATTTGGTTTATTTTATGTTGCTTCTTATTTAAACCTATTAGTTTCTTCATTATATGTAACAGTTCTTTATTTGGGAGGCTGGACTGTCTCTATTCCGCACATATTTTTATATGAGTTTTTTGAAATAAATAAACTATATGGTTTTGGTATTTTTGAACCCACAATTAATATCTTTATTACATTAGCTAAAACTTATTTGTTCTTGTTCATTCCTATCACAACAAGATGGACTTTACCTAGGATAAGAATGGACCAGCTATTGAATCTTGGATGGAAATTTCTTTTACCTCTTTCTCTTGGTAATCTATTATTAACAACTTCTTCTCAACTATTTTCACTATAAAAGGCTAGGATATCCTATATTTCCAACTTGGATCAAACAAGATAAATAAAAAAAAAATATATATATTCACGATATGTTCCCTATGTTAACTGGGTTCATGAATTATGGTCAACAAACAGTACGAGCTGCAAGGTACATTGGTCAAAGTTTCATGATTACCTTATCCCATATAAATCGTTTACCCATAACTATTCAATATCCTTATGAAAAAGTAATCGCCGCGGATCGTTTCCGCGGTCGAATCCATTTTGAATTTGATAAATGTATTGCTTGTGAAGTATGTGTTCGTGTATGTCCTATAGATCTACCCGTCGTTGATTGGAAATTGGAAACTGATATTCGGAAGAAACGATTATTTAATTACAGTATTGATTTCGGACTCTGTATATTTTGTGGTAACTGTGTTGAGTATTGTCCAACAAACTGTTTAGCAATGACGGAAGAATATGAACTTTCTACTTATGATCGTCACGAATTGAATTATAATCAAATAGCTCTGGGCCGTTTACCAATAGTAGTAATTGATGATTATACAATTAGAACTATTTTGAATTTGCCTCAAATAAAAAATCAGTAAATCCTCGATTAAAGAAAAATTTGGAATTACTTCAGTAATTTATATCTCTGACGTTATTTCGAAACGATTCATTTCGTATTCGAGCTGCTCTATTCAGAGAAAACCTGAAATTTGTACAAAAACTGTACCCACATTAATTCATACCCCCTACAATTTAATTAATGCAAGGAGAAATTTCTTATGAATCATTAAATCAACTATTTTTGCTGGTCTGGTCTCAATAAGGTCATGAAAAATTTTTTTTATCTCTTATCCTACATATAATGGATTTGCATGGACCCATACATGATTTTCTTTTAATCTTTCTGGGATTAGGTCTTATCTTAGGCGGTATAGGAGTAGTATTACTTATAAACCCAATTTTTTCTGCCTTTTCATTAGGATTAGTTCTTGTTTCTATATCCCTATTCTATATTCTATCAAATTCCTATTTTGTAGCTGCTGCACAGCTCCTTATTTATGTGGGAGCTATAAATGTTTTAATCATATTTGCTGTAATGTTTATGAATGGTTCAGAATATTACAAAGAGTTTCATCTTTGGACCGTTGGGAATGGGGTTACTTTGTTGGTTTGTACAAGTATGTTTGGTTTACTAATGACTACTATTACAGATATGTCATGGTACGGGATTATTTGGACTACAAGGTCAAACCAGATTATAGAACATGATTTGATAAGTAATAGTCAACAAATTGGAATTCATTTATCAACAGAGTTTTTTCTTCCCTTTGAATTCATTTCGATAATTCTTTTAGCCGGTTTGATAGGTGCAATTTCCGTGGCGCGCCAATAATTATATTGACTTATCAACAGCAATCCAAATTAAATTTCATTCTGTGTTATCACATTTATTTCCAGAATTTAAAATTGTTTATGTCGAAATTCTTTTATTCGACCTATTCCCAATATATTTATTTGTCCCATACTTTGTTTTTATATTATATTCTCGTAAATTGAATGGGTTGTTATTCAGGTTATATTGAAATTAATAAGGAGGTGTTCAATGATGCTGGAACATGTACTTGTTTTGAGTGCCTACTTATTTTCTATCGGTATCTATGGATTGATCACCAGCCGAAATATGGTTAGAGCTCTTATGTGTCTTGAACTTATACTGAATGCGGTTAATATAAATTTAGTAACGTTTTCTGATTTTTTTGATAGCCGCCAATTAAAAGGAAATATTTTCTCCATTTTTGTTATAGCCATTGCAGCCGCCGAAGCAGCTATTGGACCAGCTATTGTATCGTCAATTTATCGTAATAGAAAATCAATTCGTATCAATCAATCGAATTTGTTAAATAAGTAGTATGAATGATAAGTAATATTAACCATACAAATTAGAATATTCATAAATTCGAATTAGCGTATATTATACATTCTGTATGATCTTATTTGCGAAAATCTAAGAAATAAGAGTATCTTGGTTCTCTCCTATGAGTCGATCCATAAGTAGATTGATTAGAAAAATTCTGAGAAATCAAAATCATTGATTCATCTAGTATCTAAATATATGATTCATTTACAAGTTTACTAGATCGAAAATTTTTTATTAAAAAAATTATAGAGAGATCCGATGTCACATTCCGTAAAGATTTATGATACGTGTATAGGGTGTACTCAATGTGTCCGAGCTTGCCCCACAGATGTATTAGAAATGATACCTTGGGAGGGGTGTAAAGCCAAGCAAATTGCTTCTGCTCCAAGAACAGAGGATTGTGTGGGTTGTAAAAGATGTGAATCCGCCTGTCCAACGGATTTCTTGAGTGTTCGGGTTTATTTGTGGCATGAAACAACTCGAAGTATGGGTCTAGCTTATTGATACGTCCCAAAAAACCTGATTTGAATACGACTACATTTTATTTTTTTACCTTTACCGACAAAAGCGCGTGCTCAAAAAAATATATTTTTTTGAGCACGCGCTTTTCTGGTCCAAGTGTATCTTATTTTTACTACGAATTTTTTTCCTTGGTTAACGATAGTTGTAGTTTTTCCAATATTTGCGGGTTCCCTAATTTTATTTTTTCCTCATAGAGGAAATAAGGTAATTAGGTGGTATACTATTTCTATATGTATAATAGAACTCCTTCTAACAACCTATGCATTCGAGTATCATTTCCAATTGGACGAGCCCTTAATCCAACTGATAGAGGATTATAAATGGAGCCCTTTTTTTTCTTTTTCCTGGAGATTGGGAATAGATGGAATTTCTATAGGACCCGTTTTGCTAACGGGGTTTATCACTACTTTAGCTACTTTAGCGTCTCGGCCGGTTACTCGAGAGTCCCGATTATTCCATTTTCTGCTGTTAGCAATGTATAGCGGTCAAATCGGACCATTTTCTTCTCAAGATATTTTACTTTTTTTCATCATGTGGGAATTAGAATTAATTCCTGTTTATATACTTATATCCATGTGGGGAGGAAAGAAACGTTTGTATTCAGCGACAAAATTTATTTTGTACACTGCGGGAAGTTCTGCCTTTTTATTAATGGCAATTCTCGGTATTTGTTTAGCTGGTTCTAATGAACCAACATTAAATTTTGAAACATCAGCTAATCAATCGTATCCTATAGAACTCGAAATTCTTTTCTATATTGGATTTTTTATTGCTTTTGCTGTTAAATCACCGATTATACCCTTACATACTTGGTTACCAGACACTCATGGAGAGGCACATTACAGTACTTGTATGCTTCTAGCTGGAATCTTATTAAAAATGGGAGCGTATGGGTTGGTTCGGATAAATATGGAATTATTGCCCCGCGCCCATTCTCTATTTTCTCCTTGGTTGATGATAGTCGGCACAATTCAAATAATCTATGCAGCTTCAACATCTCCTGGTCAACGTAATTTAAAAAAAAGAATAGCTTATTCCTCCGTATCTCATATGGGTTTCATAATTATAGGACTTAGTTCTATAAGCGATACAGGACTCAATGGGTCCATTTTACAAATAATTTCTCATGGATTTATTGGTGCTGCACTTTTTTTCTTGGCAGGAACAAGTTATGATCGAATACGTCTCGTTTATCTTGATGAAATGGGCGGAATGGCTATCACAATTCCAAAAATATTTACGACTTTCAGTATCTTATCAATGGCCTCACTTGCATTACCGGGCATGGGCGGTTTTGTTGCAGAATTGATAGTATTTTTTGGAATACTTACTAGCCAAAAATATCTTTTAATGTCCAAAATACTAATTACTTTTGGAATGGCAATTGGAATAATATTAACTCCTATTTATTCATTATCTATGTTACGTCAGATGTTCTATGGATACAATCTTTTTAATGCCCAAAACTCTTATTTTGTTGATTCCGGGCCGCGAGAATTGTTTCTTTCGATCTCTATTCTTTTCCCAATAATATCTATTGGCATTTATCCAGATTTTGTTTTCTCACTATCAGTTGATAAAGTCGAAGCTCTTATATCTAATTTTTTTTATCCATAGTTTTCGTGAGTAAACCAAAAAATCATCAGATTTTTAAAATTGTTTGTTGGACAATGAAAAATAAGTATTTTTTCTTATTTGAAGTTTGAGTCAAATAAATGGCAATTATATTATAACTAGGTATATAATCAAGTGAGAACCTTTTGAATTAAGTAATGGAAATGAAAAAAATCAAATCAAAGGGTTCTCGCTTGATTCCACCAAGTTTTCTTATATACGCTTATACTTTCCTATGTTTTTTTGATTTTTCAAGTACTTTCTTCAATTCAATTCAATTAGATGTTAATGGAAATAAACCATAACTATGTAATCCTATTCCTAATAAATTAACCCCAAAATAGCATATCCAAATTATAAGAAAGCCCATCGAGGCCACAATTGCAGAATTTTCACTTTTAAAAATTTTATTTGTTCGAATATGTAAATAAATTGCAAATACGGTCCAAGTAATAAATGCCCAAGTCTCCTTTGGATCCCAATTCCAATATGACCCCCATGCTTCATTAGCCCATACTGCTCCCGAAAGAATACCTATCGTTAAAAAGATAAACCCTAGACTAATAATACGATAACTCCAAAAATCCAATTGTTCAATCAATTGAAACCTGTAATAATTCCTAAAAAAAAGAAAAAAAGTATTTATTAAACGATTCTTTTTTTCTATTATGTATATAATCTTGCCCGGCGAAAATGGCTCGTTTACGAAATTTTTTCTTTTAATAAAATGAAGTATGAAGCTTTTAAATGTAATAACTAGAAGAGCTAGTGATAATAATGATCCGCATAAAAGAGCTGCATATCCCAATACCATCATACTTACGTGCATCATTAACCAATGGGATTGAAGAGCGGGTACTAATATTTCCGATTGATTCATTTCAGTTAAAAGGCCTGAAGTAGCAAAACCTTGGGTAAAAATAGCACTTGGTGCGGTTATTGCGTTTAAATTTAAATAAGTTTTATTTTTTTTGAAATACGGAACCATATGAATACTCGAGAAACTCCATGAAAGAAAGATTAATGATTCATATAAATTACTTAATGGGAAATGTTGCAAATAAATCCAACGAGTAACTAATAATCCTGTTATACAAGAAAAAGCAGACCGCATACCCTTTTCTGACGAATCAGATAGTCCTACGATTTCGTCTACTACTAAGGGTAGCAAATGAATTAAAATTACAATTGAAACGACTGAAAAGGATATATGTGTAAATATATGCTCTAAAGTTGAAAATATCATAACAAATTTAAAATAAAAAAGGGGGGATTTCAGTTCAATTTCAATTATAGGATAATTGAATTGAACTCGGTAGTTGAACTTATTATAGGAATTACTTTTTTAGAAGATGATACGCCATGCCGCCACTCGGACTCGAACCGAGATGCTCTAGCACTGCTTCCTAAGAGCAGCGTGTCTACCGATTTCACCATAGCGGCTTGTTCAAAATCACAATAAGCCCTTTTTTATTCAATTGTCCAGATAGATTTCTTGATTGATCGAAACATAATAATCACTTAAAAAAAGAAAGGGTTTTTCTTTTTTTAATATCGATGGGGAAAATAAGAATCCCCATCATAAAAACGATAAAACAGACTCAAAAGAAAGGTTAAATCTTCTTATTGTGTTTATTCTTTATTTCAAAGAAACAAGAATTCTAAAAGCAAAACAAATTCAATTTATCATTGTTATTGATTGCGTCAAAACAAAGCATTAGAGAATCTAAATTTTTCCTTTTATATCTATATTATCTATTCTATATTATCTATATTAACTTATATATTAATATTATTAGAATAAAATTCTATATATTTAGTTTTTTTATAACTTATAATATAAAATTTATAAAGACATTATAAACAATTTACAAGTAATTAGAAACAAATTACTTTTTCCTTTTCGAATCAAAGCAACTCAGGTTTTTCTAATCTTTTATTATTTGTTTGTTGCATAAAAAAAACTTTTTGAATTCCTTGTAGAAAGAGATTTACCTAATGAAAAAGCTTTCAATGCTGCCCAATATCCTTTCTTTTTCCAAAGATTTTTACGGATACGTTTTTTTGAGATAGAAGTACGTTTTTTCGGAACTGCCATTAAAAAATATAAGAAGTTTTTAATTTCTATAATTGAATGTCAAAGACATCTATTATCCATTATTCAAAAAAACCAATTGGTTTTGACTATTAATTATCCGGCTCTCTATTTATTTTCTAGCCAGTATACCCCTTATAAAAAAATGAATATAGAAAAATCAAAATTGCGTAAATATAGTAGTAAAAAGACTGTGTACCCTTCTTTATATCTCTGTATAATTTCTTTTTGTTGTCCTACCTGTATTTATACAGGTAAAAAATGAGCTAAAATACATAAAAAAGTTTTAATAAACCAACCCCCGTACCTTATTCATTTTTAAATGAAAAAATGAATTTAATTGGCACAAAGAGTACATTTAATTTTCATGTAATTTTAAACTGTGCAAGAGACTAGTACTTAATCTATTCCATTTCTAAAAGCTATTTTAGAAATTCCTACTTTTCATTTTAGGGAACGCCAAGTATTGGATGTTATGGTTTGAAGATCCTAGCCTTTATTAAAAAAAGAAATGTCTTTTATTACAATAAAAGACAAGTAATTCAGTTCCAAAAATCTAGTGGTTATGAATAAGCCAACAAAAAAAATAACTTTTCTGGTAAAAATTATAATTTTTTATGATTCAATTTATTTTGGTGTAATTCTTTTAATTAAGCCTATAAACTTCTATATTTTTTCTATTTTAATTTTTTTTTATTAACTGATCCCTTTCATTTCAAAAAAACTAAGAGCCGGTAAATCAGAAACAATTAATTAAGATAAAAAGAATTTTTTTTATGCAATATACATATCAATATTCATGGATTATACCTTTTATTCCCCTTTCAGTTCCTATATTAATAGGAGCAGGACTTCTACTTTTTCCCACCGCAATAAACGATCTTCGCCGTATGTGGGTTTTTCCTAGTATTTTATTCTTAAGTATAGTTATGCTTTTTTCAACCTATCTGGCTATTCAACAAACGACTAACCCTTCTATCTATCTATCTATATGGTCTTGGACTATCAATAATGACTTTTCTTTAGAATTTGGTTATTTAGTTGACCCACTTACTTCTATTATGTTAATATTAATCACTACTGTTGGAATTCTGGTTCTTATTTACAGTGATCATTATATGTCTCATGATCAGGGATATTTGAGGTTTTTTGCTTATATGAGTTTTTTCAATACGTCAATGTTAGGATTAGTTACTAGTTCTAATCTGATACAAATTTATTTTTTTTGGGAATTCGTTGGAATGTGTTCTTATCTATTAATAGGGTTTTGGTTCACCCGGCCTACTGCAGCGAATGCTTGTCAAAAAGCGTTTGTGACGAATCGCGTTGGAGATTTTGGTTTATTATTAGGAATTTTAGGCTTTTATTGGATAACGGGCAGTTTAGAATTTCGGGATTTATTTGAAATATTCAATAACTTGGTTTATAATAATGAAGGTAATTTTTTCTTTTATACTTTATGTGCCTTTCTTTTATTTGCTGGTGCAATTGCTAAATCTGCTCAATTTCCCCTTCATGTATGGTTACCCGATGCTATGGAAGGGCCTACCCCTATTTCAGCTCTTATACACGCTGCCACTATGGTCGCGGCCGGAATTTTTCTTGTCGCCCGGCTTCTCCCGCTTTTAATAGTTTTACCTTACATAATGAATTTAATAGCTTTGATAGGTATAATAACATTATTTTTAGGGGCCACTTTAGGTCTTGCTCAAAAAGATATTAAGAGGGGTTTAGCTTATTCTACAATGTCTCAATTAGGATATATGATGTTGGCTCTTGGTATGGGTTCTTATGAAGCGGCTTTGTTTCATTTGATCACTCATGCTTATTCTAAAGCATTGTTGTTTTTAGGCTCCGGATCTATTATTCATTCAATGGAAACTATTGTTGGCTATTCTCCAGATAAAAGCCAGAATTTGGGTCTTATGGGAGGTTTAAAAAAACAGGTACCTATTACAAAAACATCTTTTTTAGTAGGTACACTTTCTCTTTGTGGTATTCCACCCCTTGGATGTTTTTGGTCCAAAGATGAAATTCTTAATGATAGTTGGTTGTATTCACCGATTTTTGCAATAATCGCTTTTTCCACTGCGGGATTAACGGCATTTTATATGTTTAGGATATATTTACTTACTTTTGAGGGCCATTTAAATGTTTATTTTCAAACTTATAGTGTGAAAAAAAAAAGCTCGGTCTATTCAACATCTTTATGGGGTAGAGAAGGACAAGGGATGATTCAAACCAACTTTTCCTTATTAATAAAGGTAATAAGGAATAATGATAAGTCAATTCCTTTTTTTTTCAAAAAAAAAAATCGACTTAATAGTAATGGAAAAAGTATCACGGTGCCCTTCTTTACTATTTCTGATTTCGAGACTAAAAACATTTTTTCCTATCCCTATGAGTCGGACAATACTATGTTATTTCCTATGCTTGTATTAGGTTTATTTACTTTGTTCATTGGAGTCATAGGAATTCCTTTATTCTATCAATTCAATGAAAAAGGAATGCAGTTGGATATATTATCCAAAGTGTTAACTCCGTCTATAAACCTTTTACATCAAAATAAAAAAATATTGATGGGTTGGTATGAATTTATAACAAATGCAACTTTTTCAGTCAGTATAGCTTCTTGCGGAATCCTGATAGCATCTTTTTTATATAAGCCTGTTTATTCATCTTTACAAAATTTATATTTCTTTAATTCATTTGTTAAAATTATTTCTAAGAAACTGGAAATTTTTGGTGATAAAACAATATATGTAATATATGCTTGGTCATATAATCGTGGTTATATTGATTTTTTCTATAGAAACTTCTTAACTCAAGGCATAAGAGTTTTTTCTGAAGTAATTAATTTTTTTGATAGGCGCCTAAGTGATGGAATTACAAATGGGTTCGGTATTTC